TCGACAGACCTAGCTCTTGCCTATGCTTTTGCGGTGCAAGAATTCGTCAAGTTCGATCAACAGGATTAATAAATTCCAAGTATTTTTTTGTTGATCAGGCGACACCCAGATTCGAACTGGGGATAATGGATTTGCAGTCCCCCGCCTTACCACTTGGCCATGCCGCCCGCCAAATTTCATCCAAAATGGATAAAGATAAAGAAATTATAGAAGAATATATATATTCTTCTACTTATATTTACTTATATTATATTTCTATTCCTCTCCTCATTTTGTTTTGATTTGTTTCTTAATTTTTTTTCTTTTTGGATCTTGAATCCCATTGTACTTATCCTTTTCTTCGATTTCTTTTATCTCAAAACAAAACACGCGTCACTTCAAAACTTACCTTATCTTTTCATTTTTCTATAGATCTATCGAATCTATAGAAAAATGAAAAGATTACCAGCCCCGGTCACAGACTGTAAAATGTAGGGCAATTTAGAATAATTCATTTTTTACTTCATTAACTGTTTACTTATTACTCTTGACTCTTACTTACTTTTCTTACTTTGAATTAGCAAACAGCTCTTAATTTTGTATCTCCATTTGTATTACCTTAATGGATGCAAAATCCAATTGATTTACGACTAATCATTATCACTTCTAATTATTTAATTATAAGAAAATATATGTGTATATGTAAACCCCAGAACAGAAATTTTTATACGTGGCTACCGAACCCGGGTCTCTTTCTTATGCACATATCCCTATATAGGATCCTCATACTTGAATATGAATAGAAGATAGACATTATGATAGAGTGCGACCTAACCTATGTCGTACCAAGTTCAATTATGATAAAAGATGTGATATACGGATAGCTAGATAGCTATATCGGCATGTACTTCCTAAAGATTACTCCTATGACTATATACGTACGCAATTCCATTGTATTTTAAAAATTCTACGACCAAAAAAAGATTTGCGAATTCCTTTTTGAACATCCAATTGCGTGTGCTAAAAAAAAAAGGAAACTCTATGCTATTCCTGATTCTTCTGTTTTTATCTCATTCATAGAGAGCAGAATGAATCCTGAATTCATTGAATTTTTATTTTTTTATACCCTTGATCGTAATATCATAATAAAAGAATTAGGTATAAATTGGATCAATTTTGATATCCGATAAAAGACTCCATCAGCCTAAGTGACAGAATCTTTCCCAGGAATGCTTTATCAATTTCCATTTCTTTCTATTTGTACCTGGCTCAAGCTAAAATTCGAACTTGCATCAAAAATTCCCTCCATTTCTCTGTCTTGCTTCCGTCCATACGTATGATATCTATGGATGGAGTTGACTAAAATTTTATGTGATTCAGTAAACAGAATATCCATTCCATCATTGCTAGATAAATTGGTAGGGTTCGATGAATAGTGAGCCAAAAGCCAATAATGGGATTTTTTCAATAAAGAGGAAACTTCAGATTAAGATGCTCCAGAATGAAAATGAGGGAATGTCCACAATACCTGGATTTAGTCAGATACAATTTGAGGGATTTTGTAGGTTCATTAATCAGGGCTTGACGGAAGAATTTCATAAGTTTCAAAAAATTGAAGATAGAGATCAAGAAATTGAATTTCAATTATTTGTGGAAACATATCAATTGGTAGAGCCCTTGATAAAAGAAAGAGATGCTGTGTATGAATCACTCACATATTCTTCTGAATTATATGTACCCGCGGTCTTAATTTGGAAAACCGGTAGAAATATGCAAGAACAAACCGTTTTTCTTGGAAACATCCCTATAATGAATTCTTTTGGAACCTCTATAGTAAATGGAATATACCGAATTGTGATCAACCAAATATTGCAAAGTCCCGGTATTTACTACCGTTCAGAATTGGAACATAACGGAATTTCTGTCTATACCAGTACTATAATATCGGATTGGGGGGGGAGGTCGGAATTAGAAATTGATAGAAAAGCAAGGATATGGGCCCGTGTAAGTAGAAAACAAAAAATATCTATTCTAGTTCTATCATCAGCTATGGGTTCGAATATAAGAGAAATTCTAGATAATGTTTGTTACCCTGAAATTTTCTTGTCTTTCCCGAATGATAAAGAGAAAAAAAAGATTGGGTCAAAAGAAAATGCTATTTTGGAGTTTTATCTACAATTTGCTTGTGTAGGGGGGGATCCAGTATTTTCTGAGTCCTTATGCAAGGAATTACAAAAGAAATTTTTTCAACAAAGATGTGAATTAGGAAAGATTGGTCGACGAAATATAAACCGGAGACTGAATCTTGATATACCCCAAAACAATACATTTTTGTTACCACGAGATCTATTGGCTGCTGTGGATCATTTGATTAGAATGAAATTGGGAATGGGTACACTTGACGATATGAATCACTTGAAAAATAAACGTATTCGTTCTGTAGCAGATCTATTACAGGATCAATTCGGATTGGCTCTTGTTCGTTTAGAAAATACGGTTCGAGGAACTATATGTGGAGCAATCAGGCATAAATTGATACCGACTCCTCAAAATTTAGTAACTTCAACTTTATTAACAACTACTTATGAATCGTTTTTTGGCCTACACCCTTTATCTCAAGTTTTGGATCGAACTAATCCGTTGACACAAATCGTTCATGGGCGAAAATGGAGTTATTTGGGTCCTGGAGGATTGACGGGGCGAACTGCTAATTTTCGGATACGAGATATCCACCCGAGTCACTATGGACGTATTTGTCCAATTGACACGTCCGAAGGAATCAATGTTGGACTTATTGGATCATTAGCTATTCATGTGAAGGTTGGTTATTGGGGATCTATAGAGAGTCCGTTTTATGAATTATCTGATAGATCAAAAGAGGCACAGATGGTTTATTTATCACCAAATAGAGATGAATATTATATGGTAGCAGCAGGAAATTCTTTGGCCTTGAATCGGGGTATTCAAGAACAACAGGTTGTTCCAGCTCGATATCGTCAAGAATTCCTGACTATTGCATGGGAAGAGATTCGTCTTAGAAGCATTTTTCCCTTCCAATATTTTTCTATTGGAGCTTCCCTCATTCCTTTTATCGAGCATAATGATGCGAATCGAGCTTTAATGAGTTCTAATATGCAGCGCCAAGCAGTTCCCCTTTCTCGGTCCGAGAAGTGCATTGTTGGAACTGGGTTGGAAGGTCAAACGGCTCTAGATTCGGGGATTTCAGCTATAGCCGAACGCAAGGGAAAAATAATTTATACTGATACTCAAAAGATCATTTTCTCAAGTAATGGGGATACTCTAAGCATTCCATTAGTTATGTATCAACGTTCCAACAAAAATACTTGTATGCATCAAAAAACTCAGGTTCAGCGAGGTAAATACATTAAAAAGGGACAAATTCTAGCGGGCGGTGTGGCTACAGCTGGTGGGGAACTCGCTTTAGGAAAAAATGTATTAGTAGCTTATATGCCATGGGAAGGTTACAATTTTGAAGACGCAGTACTAATTAACGAACGTCTGGTCTATGAAGATATTTATACTTCTTTTCACATCCGGAAATATGAAATTCAGACTCATGTAACAAGCCAAGGTCCTGAAAGAATCACTAAGGATATCCCGCATTTAGAGGCTCATTTACTCCGAAATTTAGACAGAAATGGAATTGTGATGCTGGGATCTTGGATAGAAACAGGTGATATCTTAGTAGGTAAATTAACACCTCAGACAGCGAGCGAATTATCATATACCCCGGAGGATAGATTATTACGAGCTATACTTGGGATTCAGGTATCCACTTCAAAAGAAACTTCTCTAAGACTACCTATAGGAGGAAGGGGTCGAGTGATTGATGTGAGATGGATCCATAGAAAGGGAGTTTCCAATTCTAATCCAGAAAAGATTCGTGTATATATTTCACAGAAACGTGAAATCAAAGTAGGTGATAAAGTAGCTGGAAGGCATGGGAATAAGGGTATAATTTCTAAGATTTTGCCTAGGCAAGATATGCCCTATTTGCAAGATGGAACGCCCGTTGATATGGTATTCAACCCATTAGGAGTCCCCTCACGAATGAATGTGGGACAGATATTTGAATGTTCGCTCGGGTTAGCGGGGGATCTGCTAAAGAAACATTATAGAATAGGACCTTTTGATGAGAGATATGAGCAAGAGGCCTCAAGAAAACTAGTGTTTTCTGAATTATATGAAGCCAGTAAGAAAACAAAAAATCCATGGGTATTTGAACCCGAATATCCGGGAAAAAGCAGAATATTTGATGGAAGAACAGGAGATCTTTTTGAACAACCTGTTCTAATAGGAAAGTCCTATATCCTAAAATTAATTCATCAAGTTGATGATAAAATCCATGGACGTTCCAGTGGGCATTATGCACTTGTTACACAACAACCCCTTAGAGGGAGGGCCAAACAAGGGGGACAAAGAGTAGGAGAAATGGAAGTTTGGGCTCTAGAGGGATTTGGTGTTGCTCATATTTTACAAGAGATGCTTACTTATAAATCTGATCATATTAGGGCTCGTCAAGAAGTACTTGGTGCTACGATTATTGGAGCAACAGTACCTAAGCCAGAGGGTGCCCCAGAATCTTTTCGATTGCTCGTTCGAGAACTACGATCTTTGTCCCTGGAACTGAATCATTTTCTTGTATCTGAAAAGAACTTTCAGATGGACAGGAAGGAAGCTTGATCTCAATGAATCAGAATTTATATTCTATGATCGACCAGTATAAACATCAACAACTTCGAATTGGACCAGTTTCCCCTCAACAAATCATGGTTTGGGCAAAAAAAATTCTACCGAATGGAGAGATAGTTGGAGAGGTGACAAAACCCTATACTTTTCATTATAAAACTAATAAACCGGAGAAAGATGGATTGTTTTGTGAAAGAATTTCCGGACCCATAAAAAGTGGGATTTGTGCTTGTGGAAATTACCGAGGGATTGGGACTGAAAAAGAAGACCCGAAATTTTGTGAAGAATGCGGGGGGGAATTTGTTGATTCT